TGAGCGGCAAAAGGTGTCCCTCTTCTCGTACCCTTGAATCCACAAGTACCGGCGGAGGACCAGGAAACCACTCGACCCCGTACATCTGTAACCGTGACAATGGTATTATTGAAACTTGCTTGAACATGAATAACTCCCTTTGGTATTCTACGTGCACTCTTACGTGAACCAATACGTCCATTCCTACGTGAACCAATTCTCGGTATAGCTTTTGCCATATTTTAGCATCTCATAAATATGAGTCCGAAATATATGGATATATCCATTTCATGTCAAAACAGATTTCTTATTTTTACATTGAACCCTTTAGCGAGTCTGATTATCCTTGTCTTTGTTTATGTCTGGGGTTGGAGCAAATTACTATAATGCGCCCCCGCCTACGGATTAGGCGACACTTTTCACAAATTTTACGAACGGAAACTCTTATTTTCATATTTCTCATTCCTTATCTTAATTCTGAATCTACTTCTTGGTAGAAAATAAGTTTCTTGAAATTTTTCATCTTGAATCATATTGAATAAAAACCATCTAATCTTTCGAATCCTTGTTTCGGAGTCGATAAATTATACGTCCTCTCGTTGAATCATAACGACTTACTTCAATTTTTACTTTATCGCCTGGCAATATACGTATAAAACTACGTCGGATCTTTCCTGAAACATAACCTAGAATCAGATCTTCATTATCTAACCGAACCCGGAACATGCCATTGGGAAGTGATTCAGTAATTAAACCTTCATGAATCCATTTTTGTTCTTTCATTCCAGGTAAAGCCCCCTTGAAATATCAACTAATGTACGAGAAACGATATTAGACAACTTATTTTTTTTTTACAAATAGCAAATAGAAAGGGAGTCGGATATTGGTTGGATATTAAAAGGATTACCATATAGAACACAACAACTCTCCGCCGATTCTTTCTAGTCGAGCTTCCCGGTCTGTCATTATACCTCGAGAAGTAGAAATAATTACAATCCCCCTCCCACCTAAAATTCTAGGAATTCGTTGAGAGTTAGAATATATTCGTAAACCAGGTCGGCTGATCCGTTTTAAATTTAAAAAATTTATATAGGGTTGTTTCCTATTCCTTCTATGTCGCAGGGTTAAAACCAAAAAATATTTGTTTTTTTCTTGATGTTTTCTGACGTTTTCGATAAAACCTTCGCGGAAAAGTATTTTAACAACATTTTCGGTAATATTAGTAGATACTATACGAACAACTCGTTTTTTATCCATATCAGCATTTCGGATAGAGGTTATTATCTCAGCAATAGTGTCCCTGCCCATGATAAACTAAAATGATTGGTGTCTCAAAATTGGATATAATTAACATGTTTTTCTTTTTTTTATTGGTTTATGAATATGAAGTTGAAAGGTATATACGTGATACACAATCTAGGAATTAATCTAGCTCTTAATTTATTTCTTTCTAAAGATTTTATGATCTCGTTTTATTTTATAATACCTCGGGAGCTAATGAAACTATTTTAGTAAAATTTAATTGTCTTAATTCCCGAGGGATTGCACCAAAGATTCGAGTTCCTTTTGGATTTCCTTCTTGATCAATCACAACTGCGGCATTGTCATCATATCGTATTATCATACCGCCGTCACGTTTAAGTTCTTTACAGGTACGAACAATTACAGCCCTGACTACTTCTGATTTTTCTAGTGACATGTTTGGTAATGCTTCTTTGATCACAGCAACAATAACGTCACCAATATGAGCATATCGACGATTGCTAGCTCCTATGATTCGAATACACATCAATTCTCGAGCCCCGCTGTTATCCGCTACGTTTAAATAAGTCTGAGGTTGAATCATATCAATTTTTTATTCTATTCTTCCAATTCAAAGAACGAAGAAAATAAAAGAAATATTGTTTGTCCAAAAAAAGAGACCTGTGCGGTCTTTTTTTCATCCCTAAAGACTCAGTTCTGTGGGTTCTATTTTTTTATCCCGAACAAATAAATTGAGTTCGTATGGGCATTTTCGATGCTGCTATTAAAATAGCCCTTTTAGCTATATTTTCAGTTACTCCACCTATTTCATATAGTATTCGACCCGATTTAACAACCGCTACCCAATACTCGGGGGATCCTTTCCCTGAACCCATACGTGTTTCAGCAGGTCTTATGGTAATTGGCTTGTCTGGAAATATACGCACCCATATTTTTCCCCCACGGCGTGCATTTCGTGTCATTGCTCGTCGACCGGCTTCGATTTGTCTAGATGTGATCCAAGCAGGTTCAAGTGCCTGAAGAGCATATTTACCGAAACAAATACGATTACCTCGATAAGACATTCCCTTCATTCTTCCTCTATGTTGTTTACGGAATCTAGTTCTTTTGGGGTTATAGTTGATGGTTGTTTTAGAATTCCATCTCTACTACAGAACTGGACGTGAGAGTTTCTTCTCATCCAGCTCCTCGCGAATAAAAGGATTAAAATTTTAATTTCACTTAAATTTGAATCTATATTAAATAGATATTCACATTT